TTACCAAGAGGTGGTATAACCCCCTTGTCTTTCAGAAATACCTGATACGGAGATAAAAAAGAATCAAAATTTCTGCTAGATCCCTTATTTCCCTGGGATTGTAGTTCAATTGGTCAGAGCACCGCCCTGTCAAGGCGGAAGCTGCGGGTTCGAGCCCCGTCAGTCCCGACGGATCCAATAAATGCATCAATGAATCTCTCCTTTTTTATGAAAGGGGCTGGGGGCTTTCATTCCCAAAGCAAGGGGTGATCCTTATTTTATTTTGATTCTTTGTTTGGGTTTGTAACTATGTAACTGATAGAAGTGAAAGGGCAATCTGATGATACTTCATTAGATAATAATTGTACAAGAAAGGAAGACGTAAAGTAGGTTAGAGAAAAAAAGAAAGGAAATGGATGAGAAATAAAGGAATTTTGGATGGGGTCAGAAATCAAAGTTTGGGTTCGGTATGGATAAAAGAACTTCCTATGTTATACTATTCAATTCTCGACAACGAATTGATTTGATAGTTCCGATATTGTTATTCATGATATTGATCGGATTCAAGATAATCGAGCGAGATCTTTTTTATTGAATTTAAATTTTAAATAAAGGCAAAAGATTTATCCTCTCTATGGGACCAAATCCCGAGTTATTGTGAAGTAAAAAAAACGATGAGATTATGGAAGTTAATATTCTTGCATTTATTGCTACTGCACTATTCATTCTAGTTCCTACTGCTTTTCTACTTATCATTTATGTAAAAACAGTTAGTCAAAATAATTAGTTATTTTGAATAAAACTTGGGTTCCGAGTTCTTAAATTGACGAAATGAAAAGGATTCCCATCTAAATGAACGGACTATAATTGGAAGTATTCCGATAGTATGGTAAGAAAGAATCATCTATTTCTTTCTACCATACTATCTAGTTATTAGTGTTATTGTAGTGTATTAAAGTTGTACAATCTACAAAGTTGTACTCTAGTATCAAAACAGAGGTTTACATTGATGTAGATCAATCTACAATATTATCTTGATATATGTGGATATCAATTCCACATATGGAATTGACCTAGAGACCCATTCTTCTTATTTGCTACATCTATTTGTTCTTTATGTTCTGACTATCAAAAAATTGATACAGTTAGATCGACAATTAGTAGTACCTCTAGAGGCCGCTTCTTCCCCATACTACGAGTGAAAGGGAAAATGTAAAGACTACCATTAAAGCAGCCCAAGCAAGACTGACTATATCCATGTGAATTATGTCCCCTATCTCTATAAATATGAAGGAATTATCCCATTTTTCCTCACTAATAATAGTGGAATCCATGGCGCAGAGTCAAAAGGGGATTCCGTCCTAACACTAGGGATAAAGCACTCCAATAAATCAACTCATAAGAAATTCTTATATGTATTACTTCTAATTGGGAAACAAGCAAAATACGTAGTAATATCTTAAGGGATTATTTTTAATGGAATATGTAGTAAAGTAATCATAAGGCCTATTCCGTTTTTGTTGATCTTTCTAAGTAAAAAGCATAAAAATAAAAACCATTATCTATTCCATACCACAAATTCCCCTTTTGATCTAACCCGAACCCTATCTTTCTCGACGATTATCTCATAGTAGGGAGACAGTATATTCTTGATTAAGGGTTGCCGAAAAGAAATTCTTTTTCCCCTTCCTTTCTTCTATAAATAAAAAATAAATATAAAAAGAAACTATCTATTCAATCAATATCCCGACCAGGATTCGCGCGAGTCCGTCGTTCGTTGTCTTCGGCCCCTTTACCACAACTATTAATTCCATCCAATTAGATTTCCTATCAAATCAAACTCTCCAATCTAGCTCAAGATCCAGTCATTGTACACGACATTAATAAATAATTAGTAAGTAGTCAACCGAAGTCTTGGTAATCCCTCTGCTATTACTAAAAAATAGCATATTTATTTGAATCCCAAGGATTTAGAATCTTTTATTTATACTATACAAACCCCACCCAGCTAAGATGCTTATGCTTAGAAGCAAACAAGAATGAACAGCCCCTTTCTGATATTCTGATAGGCAATAATTCGGCGAGTTATATTAACAGATAACAGAAGAAGATATTTTGAGTCTTTTGTTGATTAGGCGACACCCGGATTTGAACTGGGGAAAAAGGATTTGCAGTCCCCCGCCTTACCACTCGGCCATGCCGCCAAAATGATACAAAATATATGAAAATGTTCCTGGATTAACGAACAGCTTTTTTTTTATTCTACTTGCATCTCCAGTCCTCTTTTCCTTAACCCTTTTCCTAAAAAAAACCTTCCCTTTTTGATTTATCCCCCGATTGATTATATAGTATCTCAAAAAATACACAATGCTAAAAGCCTTTTCTCACTCTTCTATTGAATTGAATGAAAAAGAAAATGTGATTTTCCATCACAAAAGATAAATTTATGACAAAACCAATTGGAACCGTTAACTGTTAACTGCTGACTGCGAATTCATGAACGATTCTTGGATTTGAATCC